CTTGGACAAAAAGAAACGAAGTGACTTAGACAAATCTTGTTTGTCGATAGCCTCGGACCAATCAATCGAATATTGATTAATACGTAATCGATCGAACACTACTTGAAAACGGTCCTTCTGCTCAGAAACGAAATGTTCCAAATGTTCCTGTAAATTCTTGCTCCCATTGGACCATTTGTATCTATATGCATCAGGATCCCGATTCATGGATCTCTCGGTTCGAGAAATAAGAGGATCAACCCATTTCTTCTGACTCTTTTTCAAATTCGATAAATGTTGGTTGATCGTATATTTCATTATAGTTATATGATTCAGAGTATCATTTCCTATTTGATCCCTTTGAATTCCATATTCGAAGTTGCGATCGGATCTATTCATTAAAAAGAATCGATTCGATACATTTCTTATGTACCCATAGGTGCTATATTGGATTTGAATCAGATTTCGGATCAATCTATATTGATTGACTGCCTCCATTATGTTGTTGCTAGCAAATACCGCTGTTTTTCGTTTTGGATCTTCCAAATCATTCCCGCACCGGACCGATTTTTTTCTGATCCTTCGATAAAAAGATTCATTCTCTTCATAAAAAAGAGGAGGTAGAACCAATAAAGATTTCTTTTTCGATTCATCTCTGGAGTTGAATACCTCATTCAAGAATTTTTTTTGATCCAACCCGTAGGAATCAATAGAAAAGACAAATCCCCTATGATACACCAGATCCGGCTCGGTTATTGATAGAGTGAATAGATCCGCCATTTCTTGAAATCTCTCTTCTGATTCAAAATCGTGGTGTAACGTATATCCCCCCTTGTTCCGGTCATGGAATAGATGAAATAAATCAAAAAATGGATTTTTGTTCAAGAATGAAATCTTATTGGAACTGTCCATATCCGGTGCATCCTTCGGAACCATATCACATCCCGGATCTGATGAAATAGGATGAATTGAGACGGTATTTTGTAAATACGTAATTATCTTGAATATATCAACCATTTCTTTATTTTCCGATCGCCTGGAAGGGACAAAAGAAACATCTTGTTTTTTCTTCAAAAATTTCTGATCTCTAGTGGACTTCTCAGTAGGATTCGAACCCGGATGAAGTTCTGACCATCTGTCAGAGAAAAAAGAAGGAATTGATCTTGTAGGATTCCCAAGAAATTCTTCGATTTCTTCCGGCTCTGCTCGTTCCGTTTGAAGAAAGGAAGGATCCCAAAGAATCGATCTTTCTTTTAGTTGCTGAATCTCTGTTTGATCGATCAATGTGTGATATTCTGAATCCTCATTTCTAATGAAATCGAAATGATCTCTGAATTGATCAGAAGATCCTTTCAATTGGCTAGAATCCGTTACTTGAACGAAAATAGATCTTGTGAAATCATATTGAATATTTGACAATACATTCCGTACCTTGCTAAAAAATCGATCCTTGTTTACCAACCGCACATTGTCTAACCAAATCAAATGCTCTCTCGATACGTTCCTCAAAAAATCCGATTCGTGCTGATTCTTCCCCCAACTAACGAAGAGATCTTGGCGGAATTGCCACATATGAAATTGAGCACCATTTTGCAAAGAAATACCCCACTTGTTTCTCGAGAAGAGATGGGAAACATGCTCAATATCATTTGATTGAATGGTTGCCTCAGCTCCTTCTTGGAAACCCTCCCCTTCAATTGGTCTTTTTTCACGAAAAGCAGACATGAGATAACAAATCAAGTCTTTCCCTAAGATTTCGAATAGCTGTCCCGAATTCAAGTTGATTATGTTTCGCTTCTTCCTCGGAGAAAGACGATCAACCAATTCCCAATCATGGTCCTTGCGGATCGGATCATCTGTATAGGATAAAAAAAGAAACTCCAGATATTTGCTATCTTTCTCTTTGAATGAGATCTCAATTCCAGCTACGGTTTCATTAGATATCTTACAACTAGAATCCCTATTTTTTCCGATCCGATTCCTCCACCACCACGAACCCCGCTTAGATTCAGGCATGATACATTTTTGATTTATTGGGAGAACCCAAGTACTCTCTTGCGGATCCATGAAACAACTCTCAGAAATCTTTTTCCCTTTTGGAAGATACAGGAGCGAAAAAATCAACCTATTGATATTGGAAGACCAAAAAGATTCTTCCAATGTCTCATTTCTGGGTCCAATGGAATTCATAGGAAGAAGCCCCATCAAATAGAGATTTTTTCTTTCGACCATCTTTCGATTGTTAATACGAGATATAAGGACCGCTACTACTACTACAAGCAGTACTACACCTTTGATCATGAAATATCGATTTCTTGCCCGTGAATCACGTGAAAGTAGGATACTCCAAATTCGGGGGTCAAAGAGTTTCATAAAACGTTCTTGGTGGAAAAAAATGTGAGTCAAAGGTCCCACTGAATTGAATTTGATCCATGAATCTAAGAAATAGTGAGAATTCTTGATCTCTCTCAATATCTCTCTCAATTCGAAGATCCAGAATTTGAATTGATGTCTTTTCATGGTAAAGTAAATAAAGTAAAGATTTTCGTTGATTTCTCCTAAAGATTCCATTTCAATTGGAATTTGGTTATATACGATATATGATGAGCCCTGTTAAGCATCCATGGCTGAATGGTTAAAGCGCCCAACTCATAATTGGCAAATTCGTAGGTTCAATTCCTGCTGGATGCACGCCAATGGGAACGTTCAATAAGTCTATTGGAATTGGCTCTCTATCAATGGAATCTCATCATCCATACATAACGAATTGGTATAGTATTATATTCATACCATAATATATGAACAGTAAGAACTAGAATTCTTATCGATACTGGAACTCATAGGGAAGAAAATGTATTTATGGATGGAATCAAATATGCAATATTTACAGAAAAAAGTATTCGGTTATTGGGGAACAATCAATATACTTCTAATGTCGAATCAGGATCAACTAGGACAGAAATAAAGCATTGGGTCGAACTCTTCTTTGGTGTCAAGGTAATAGCTATGAATAGTCATCGACTCCCGGGAAAGGGTAGAAGGATGGGACCTATTATAGGACATACAATGCATTACAGACGTATGATCATTACGCTTCAACCAGGTTATTCTATTCCACCTCTTATAGAGAAAAGAACTTAAAGCAAAATACTTAACTTAATAACACGGCGATACATTTATACAAAACTTCTACCCCGAGCACACGCAATGGAGCCGTAGACAGTCAAGTGAAATCCAATCCACGAAAAAATTTGATCTATGGACAGCATCATTGTGGTAAAGGTCGTAATGCCAGAGGAATTATTACCGCAGGGCATAGAGGGGGAGGTCATAAGCGTCTATACCGTAAAATCGATTTTCGACGGAATGAAAAAGACATATCTGGTAGAATCGTAACCATAGAATACGACCCTAATCGAAATGCATACATTTGTCTCATACACTATGGGGATGGTGAGAAGAGATATATTTTACATCCCAGAGGGGCTATAATTGGAGATACCATTGTTTCTGGTACAGAAGTTCCTATATCAATGGGAAATGCCCTACCTTTGAGTGCGGTTTGAACTATTGATTTACGTAATTGGAAGTAACCAATTAGGTTTACGACGAAACCTAGAAATCGATCACTGATCCAATTTGAGTACCTCTACGGGATAGACCTCAACAGAAAACTGTTGAGTAACGGCAGCAAGTGATTGAGTTCAGTAGTTCCTCATAGAAAATTATTGACTCTAGAGATATGGTAATATGGAGAAGACAAAATCGTTTGAAGCACGCACAGAACCGGAAGCGCCCCTTGTTTCAAAGAGAGGAGGACGGGTTATTCACATTTCATTTGATGGTCAGAGGCGAATTGAAAGCTAAGCAGTGGTAATTATAAAGATCCCCCGGGGGGAAAATAGAAATGTCTCCTACGTTACCCGTAATATGTGGAAGTATCGACGTAATTTCATAGAGTCATTCGGTCTGAATGCTACATGAAGAACATAAGCCAGATGACGGAACGGGGAGACCTAGGATGTAGAAGATCTGAGTGATTCGGCGGATTTGGATTCCTATATATCCACTCATGTGGTACTTCATCATACGATTCATATAAGATCCATCTGTCTAGATATCATCATATACATCTAGAAAGCCGTATGCTTTGGAAGAAGCTTGTACAGTTTGGGAAGGGGTTTTTATTGATAAAAAAGAAGAATCTACTTCAACCGATATGCCCTTAGGCACGGCCATACATAACATAGAAATCACACTTGGAAAGGGTGGACAATTAGCTAGAGCAGCAGGCGCTGTAGCGAAGCTGATTGCAAAGGAGGGTAAATCGGCCACATTAAGATTACCATCAGGGGAGGTCCGTTTGATATCCAAAAACTGCTTAGCAACAGTCGGACAAGTGGGTAATGTTGGGGCAAACCAAAAAAGTTTGGGTAGAGCCGGATCGAAGTGTTGGCTAGGTAAGCGTCCTGTAGTAAGAGGAGTTGTTATGAACCCTGTAGACCATCCCCATGGGGGCGGTGAGGGGAGAGCCCCAATTGGTAGAAAAAAACCCACAACCCCTTGGGGTTATCCTGCGCTTGGAAGAAGAAGTAGGAAAAGGAAAAAATATAGTGATAGTTTTATTCTTCGTCGCCGTAAATAGGAATATTGAAAATCGAATTTTTGGAATTTTAAATAATGTGATGGGCGAACGACGGGAATTGAACCCGCGCATGGTGGATTCACAATCCACTGCCTTGATCCACTTGGCTACATCCGCCCCTTATATAGCTAAGGGATTTTCTCTTTTTTCCATTCATCATTATTGTATTTATTCTTACCTTCATACTTCCCTTCATACTTCGATCGAGATATTCTATTGGACATAGAATGCCAATCTTTAAAATGTAAAAAAAAAGGAGTAATCGGCTGTGACACGTTCACTAAAAAAAAATCCTTTTGTAGCCAATCATTTATCGGGAAAAATTGAAAAACTCAACATGAGGGAGGAGAAAGAAATAATAGTAACTTGGTCTCGGGCATCTACCATTATACCCACAATGATTGGCCATACAATCGCTATTCATAATGGAAAAGAACATTTACCTATTTATATAACAGATCGTATGGTAGGTCACAAATTGGGAGAATTCGCGCCCACTCTGACTTTCGCGAGACATGCGAGAAACGATAATAAATCTCGTCGTTCAAAATGAACGACGATCACAAACATTGGTGGGGGAACCTTATGATAAAGAACTCATATTCGAGTAGAGAAAAAGAAGTCAAAGTTTTAGCTCAACATATACCCATATCCGTTTTCAAAGTGCAAAGAGTAATTGATCAAATTCGCGGACGTTCTTATGAGGAAACACTTATGATACTGGAACTCATCCCTTATCGAGCAGCTTTTCCTATTTTAAAATTAGTCTATTCTGCAGCAGCAAATGCTAGTCATAATATGGGTTTGAACGAAGCTGATTCATTCATTAGCAAAGCCGAAGTCCATGGGGGTCCTTTTGTAAAAAAATTAAGACCCAGGGCTCGAGGACGTAGTTTTCCAATAAAAAGACCGACTTGTCATATAAGAATTGTATTAAAAGAGAAATCGAAATCTTAGATTCATCTAAAAAAAATTTCTATTTCTATTTAGAAAAAAAAAATGAATGGAATAATATGGGACAAAAAATAAATCCACTTGGTTTCAGACTTGGTACAACCCAAAATCATCATTCCTTTTGGTTCGCTCAACCAAAAAATTTTTCCATGGGTCTACAAGAAGATGAGAAAATACGGAATTGTATCAAGAACTATGTACAAAAAAATAGAAAAATATCCTTAGGTTTCGAAGGAATTGCACGCATAGAAATTAAAAAAAGAATCGATTTGATCCAAATCATAATTCATATTGGCTTCCCAAATTTATTAATAGAAGGTCGAGCGCGAGGGGTCGAAGAATTACAGATGAATGTACAAAAAGAGTTTCATTCTGCAAATCGGAGACTCAACATTGCTATCGCAAGAATTGAAAAACCTTATGGACAACCTAATATTCTTGCAGAATATATGGCTTTACAATTAAAAAATAGAGTTTCATTTCGAAAAGCAATGAAAAAAGCTATCGAATTAACTGAGCAGACAGATACAAAAGGAATTCAAGTGCAAATTGCGGGGCGTATCGATGGAAAAGAAATTGCACGTGTTGAATGGATCAGAGAGGGGAGGGTTCCTCTACAAACAATTCGCGCTAAAATTGATCATTGTTCCTATACAATTCGAACCATCTATGGAGTATTAGGCTTAAAAATTTGGATATTTGTAGACAAGGAATAATAGACTTCTTTATTTGGTTTGTCATTCTGTCCAGTACCACAAACACAAAATTGTAAATTCGGGTTTTCCCGAAAATCAAACAAAAAGAAACAATTCTATAAGATTGAATAAAAATAGATTCACTTTTTTTTAGTATAATTGCTATGCTTAGTGTGTGACTCGTTAGTTTTTTCTTTATAGTTTATAATATTGGGATTAAAAAAAAAGAATGAACCCCGCTCTGAACTTAGTAACTATATAAACTAAATAAACTAAACTAATAACCAACTTATTGCTTCGTATTGTCGAGATCCCAAGAAACAGTCACTATATGACTGAATCAATCATATAGTTGTAACAACTGACATATTTTCCAGAAATATATAAATATGAAAAAAATATATCCATTTTTTGAAGCAAAAATAAAGGGATGTAGATAAATGGAAAGGTGATAGAAAGAGAGAACAAAAATATCAATGATATATGATTCCAATATGTATGGTCTAGGAATCACCTCATAAAAGGCAGTGTGATAAAGCATTAATATTGAGGAAAATAATAATAAAGAGCCTCGGGTTAATACAAACTGAGTAGATTGACTCAAAAACGAATTTTTTGTGGAGCTCCATTGCAGAGTTCAGGCCTAACCATTAACAGAGAAGCTATGGGAACGACGAAACCCGTGACTACATGGGATTCTTTTGAAAACGAATCCTAATCATTCATTGAGTGGGATGGCGGAACAAACCAAAAACAAATTTATTTACTCTGAGAGGCAGTAAAGAGTCAATATTCGCCCGCGAACCTTTTATTGGATTTTACAATATTGTCTTGCTTGATTCGGTAGGAGTAAAAGAAGAAGCATTATCTATAAATGATACATATACAGCTTACTATAATTCAATATCACTTAAATCCCATTACTTAGTTTAGTATATTATTTATTAATGTAATATTATTATGTAATATTATTGATTATTGATATTGAATCCTTTCATTCGCGAGGAGCTGGATGAGAAGAAACTCTCATGTCCGGTTCTGTAGTAGAGATGGGATTAAGAAAGAACCATCTACTATAACCCCCAAAAAACCAGATTTCGTAAGCAACATAGAGGAAGAATGAGGGGAATATCTTGTCGAGGCAATCATATTTGTTTCGGTAGATATGCTCTTCAGGCACTTGAACCCGCGTGGATCACAGCTAGACAAATAGAAGCGGGGCGAAGAGCAATGACACGATATGCGCGTCGTGGTGGAAAAATATGGGTACGTATATTTCCCGACAAACCCATTACAGTAAGACCTACTGAAACGCGTATGGGTTCAGGGAAGGGATCCCCCGAATATTGGGTCTCCGTTGTTAAACCGGGCCTAATACTTTATGAAATGGGCGGAGTATCAGAAACTGTAGCCAGAGCTGCTATTAAAATAGCTGCATGCAAAATGCCTATACGAACTCAATTTGTTATTTCAGGATAGAGGTGTAGAACTAAACAAAAGGCGTATTAAGGATGAAAAAATAACCACGGCTTGCTTTTTTCTGGTTTCTAGACAAACACTATTTCTTTTTTTTCCTCATTCTTTGCATTGAAATAACGGATTCAAATAAAAATGATATGATTCAACCTCAGACTCTTTTGAATGTAGCGGATAATAGCGGAGCTCGAGAATTGATGTGTATTCGAATCATAGGGGCTGGCAATCACCGATATGCTCATATTGGTGACGTTATTGTTGCTGTAATCAAAGAAGCAGTGCCGAATATGTCTCTAGAAAGATCAGAAATAATTAGGGCTGTAATTGTACGTACACGTAAAGAACTCAAACGTGATAACGGTATGATAATACGATATGATGACAATGCAGCGGTTGTCATTGATCAAGAAGGAAATCCAAAAGGAACTCGAGTTTTTGGTGCGGTTGCTCGGGAATTGAGACAGTTAAATTTTACTAAAATAATTTCATTAGCTCCCGAGGTATTATAAATACTAGTATATCTAGTATATAAAACTATGATTATGATATAGTTATAGTAGGATATCCGAAATGGCTCAAATTTAGTAGATTGTGTCTCACGCATATACTTTGAAAAATTGAATAATTCAAGCAAAAAAACATGTTGATTATATCAAAATTAGGAAGCAAGAATAATTTCAATTCGTCATGGGTAAAGACACTATTGCTGATATAATAACTTCTATAAGAAATGCCGACATGGGTAAAAACGGAACAGTTAGAATAGCATCTACTAATACGACCGAAAACATTGTTAAAATACTCCTACAAGAAGGTTTTATTGAAAATGTTCGAAAACATCAGGAAAGTCGGAAATATTTCTTGGTTTTAACCTTGCGACATAGAAGAACTAGGAAAGGAATATATAGAACTATTTTAAAACGTATCAGTCGACCCGGTCTACGAATCTATTCCAACTATCAACAAATCCCTAAGATTTTAGGTGGAATGGGGATTGTAATTCTTTCTACTTCTCAAGGCATAATGACGGATCGAGAAGCTCGACTAGAAAGAATTGGAGGAGAAATTTTGTGTTATATATGGTGATCCTACTCTGGTATCCTAATTTTATCTCTAACTTCCTATTTGTTTGTGAAATAGAAAGGAAAAGTTATATAACTCACTTTTCCTCCATTAGTTGATACTTCAAGGGGGTTACCTGGAATGAAAGAACAAAAATTTATTCATGAAGGTTTAATTACTGAATCACTTCCCAACGGTATGTTCCGGGTCCGTTTAGATAATGAAGATCTAGTTCTAGGTTATATTTCAGGTAGGATCCGGCGCAGTTTTATACGGATACTACCGGGAGATAGAGTCAAAATCGAAATAAGTCAGTATGATTCAACCAGGGGACGTATAATTTATAGACTTCGCAGCAAAGATTCGAACGATTAGATGATTTTTGAAAACATTCCTTTCATGGGGATACAATTACAATTCAAAGTTCAAAAATACAAGAGACCCTTTTTTATTAGAAATTAAGATAAGGAGTGAGTTGAGATATATGAAAATAAGAGCTTCTGTTCGTAAAATTTGTGAAAAATGTCGACTGATCCGTAGGCGCGGACGAATTATAGTGATTTGTTCCAATCCGAGACATAAACAAAGACAAGGATAATCTTTCTAAAAAAAAACTTTCTAAAAGAGGGTTCCTGTAAAAATAAAGGATTTGTTTTATTAACATAAAATGGATATGTCCGTATCTTTCTGTATATTTCTGATTCATATTTATGAGATAATAAAATATGGCAAAACTTATACCAAAAATCGGTTCACGTAGGAATGGACGTATTGGTTCACGTAAAAAGGGACGTAGAATACCAAAAGGGGTTATTCATGTTCAAGCGAGTTTCAACAATACCATTGTAACTGTTACAGATGTACGAGGCCGAGTGGTTTCTTGGTCCTCCGCGGGGACTTCTGGGTTCAAAGGCACAAGAAGGGGGACGCCCTATGCAGCTCAAGCCGCTGCAGTAAATGCTATTCGTACTGTAGTGGATCAGGGTATGCAACGAGCCGAAATTATGATAAAAGGTCCTGGTCTCGGAAGAGATGCAGCATTACGAGCCATTCGTAGAAGTGGCATATTATTAAGTTTTGTACGTGACGTAACACCTATGCCGCATAATGGATGTCGACCTCCTAAAAAAAGACGTGTGTAGAAAATGAAAAATATTTCAAGAGAAATAAATGATTCAATGATCTGATCAAATGAGAATATTAGTATGGTTCGAGAGGAAGTAACAGGATCCACTCGAACACTACAGTGGAAATGTGTTGAATCAAGAGTAGACAGTAAGTGTCTTTATTATGGTCGTTTCGTTCTGTCCCCACTTATGAAAGGTCAAGCCGATACAATAGCTATCGCCATGCGAAGGACTTTACTTGGAGAAATAGAAGGAACATGTATCACACGCGCAAAATCTGAAAAGGTGCCCCATGAATATTCCACAATAGTAGGTATTGAAGAATCAGTACATGAAATTTTAATAAATTTGAAAGAAATTGTATTGAGAAGTAACCTGTATGGAATTAGGGATGCATCCATTTTCGTCAGGGGCCCCAGATATGTAACCGCTCAAGATATCATCTCACCACCTTCTGTAGAAATAGTTGACACAACACAGCATATAGCTAACCTGACAGAACCGATTGATTTGTGTATTGGATTACAAATCAAGAGAAATCGCGGATATCATGTAAACCCCACAAATAACTCTCAAGACGGAAGTTATCCTATAGATGCTGTATCCATGCCTATTCGAAATGTGAATCATAGTATTCATTCTTATGGGAATGGTAATGAAAAACAAGAAATACTTTTTCTAGAAATATGGACGAATGGAAGCTTAACTCCTCAGGAAGCACTTTATGAAGCTTCTCGTAATTTGATTGATTTATTTATTCCTTTTCTACATTCGGAGGAAGAGGACATTCGTTTCGAGGAAAATAAAAACAGGTTTACTCTACCCTCTTTTCCCCTTCAAGATAGATTCACTAATCTAAAGAAAAACAAAAAAGGAATTCCATTTAAATGTATTTTTATTGACCAATCAGAACTATCTTCCAGGATCTATAATTGTCTCAAAAGGTCCAATATACATACATTATTAGACCTTTTGAGTAAGAGTCAAGAAGATCTTATGAGAATTGAATATTTTCACATAGAAGATGTAAAACGGATATTGGACACTCTACAGAAGCATTTCTCAATCAATTTACCTAAGAATAAGTTTTCTTTTTAAATCTATATCTATTGGAATTAGTCTATATTCGTTTTATTTTTATAAAAAAAGAAAAACTTAGTTTAAAATCTTTGGTACGATTCGTATTTTCGTGGAATGGATCATAAGAAAATTCAGGTATCTAGGGAAGGTTTACTTTAGAAATGAATATTCCCTTGATACCTACATCAAGGTATTTTACGGTTGAATCAAATTTGAAAAAGACCTAAAGTTAAAGATTTATCAATAGGTAATGTTGCTCCAATACCTAACCAAAGAGCTACTGCGGTACCAATCAAAAAGACTGTTGTAGCTACTGGACGACGAAATGGATTTTGGAATTTATTAACATTCTCCAAAAAGGGTACTGTCAATAATCCCACTGGTACTGAAACCATTAAAAGAACACCCAATAACTTATTGGGTACTGTGCGGAGTATTTGAAATACGGGAAAGAAGTACCATTCGGGTAATATTTCCAAAGGAGTTGCAAATGGATCCGCCGGTTCACCAATCATTGATGGTTCCAGAACTGCTAAGCCCACATTACATGCAATAGTACCTAAAATTACTACTGGAAAAATATATAAAAGATCGTTGGGCCATGCGGGTTCCCCATAATAATTATGGCCCATCCCTTTAGCCAATTTAGCTCTTAATACAGGATCATTCAAGTCAGGTTTCTTTGTTATTTGGATAGGTGAATTCTTTTGGATCCATCCCCCGAAAGAACCGGACATGATAATTTTTCATCATCCAGCTCGAGCAAGAATAAAAGGAATGACAGAAATGGATTCCTAATGAAATCTATATTTCATACATATACACATATATAACCATATAAGAAAAGATTTCCTCAGATTACATTTCCGGAGTTGCAACTTTTCATTGCAAAAAATTCAGTTCTTACGGGTGAATGCTCAATATCCAAGTAGGCTTATAAATTTGATCATAATCAAGTGCTTTTTGGATTGTCTCATGTCTTTTGATTTGATTGGTGTTCATCCCCCAAACATCTCGATTTTCTTACATACAAAGTATTTACTTGTTACTAATAAAGTATAGTATAGCCTCTGTTCTTCTTTAGATCCCTTATTTCACTCCGATAGTATCATAGATCGGTATCGATGCAGAAGAAATGAATGCATTTCCATACTATAAATAAATAAATAAGTGGAATAGATAGAACATTGGATCATTCCACATCACTTATTCTATTCTAAGGGATCTTACGAAGCCTGTTCGTGCATGACATAAATTCAGGTATGATCATAGAAAAGATTCTCCTCAAGCGAACCGGCCTATCCTATGATACATAGGGGGAATTACATGGTGGTTGGATGTGGGGACACGTTTGGTTGTGAATTCCAACGTGGCGGATAAAATAATATATCGGCATGGGCCAATCAATAGTTCAAGTCGCACACTCCCATAATCCACCTTCTCTTCGTAGAATCCACTTCAACTATTCGTATCAAATAAAAAATAAAATACTTCGGAGTTGAAGAGAAGTATCCAAATAACATGTCTTATCTTTTTTATTTATTCAATAATCCATATCTGTAGCAATGAAATACTATTGTTCTTTCCCCGATATTGATATATGTATATGAAAAATTACAAATATCTATGATCTGTCTTCCCTATAAAGGACCCGAAATACCTTGCTTACGTATCATTGGGAAGTGCATTAACATAAATACGGCAGTAAGAAGAGGCAATACAAAAGTGTGTAAACTGTAAAAACGAGTCAAAGTGGATTGGCCGACACTAGCACTTCCACGTAATAACTCTACCAAGGGCGATCCTATTACAGGAATAGCTTCAGGTACACCTGTCACAATTTTTACTGCCCAATAACCAATTTGGTCCCGAGGTAAGGAATAACCAGTTACACCAAAAGATGCAGTCAATACACCCAAAACTACACCTGTAACCCAAGTTAATTCACGGGGTTTTTTAAATCCCCCTGTAAGATACACACGAAATACGTGCAGAATCATCATTAGAACCATCATACTTGCTGACCATCGATGAACTGATCGGATTAACCAACCAAAATTGGCTTCAGTCATTATGTATTGAACAGAGGAAAAAGCCTCTGTAACGGTTGGACGATAGTAAAAAGTCATAGCAAAACCCGTGGCTACTTGTACTAAAAAACAAGTAAGTGTGATCCCTCCTAGACAATAAAATATGTTGACATGCGGAGGAACATACTTACTAGTTATATCGTCTGCAATCGCTTGAATCTCGAGACGTTCCTCGAACCAATCATATACTTTATTGAGATAGGTAATCCAAGAAAACTCCCCCTCTGAGAACCGTATATGAGAATTTCTTCTCGTACGGCTCAAACAGAAACACACAAATACTAGTTTCAACGAATATATAATATAAAAAACTTCTTATTCGCTTGATTTGTCGCGAGGGCCGTAAGTAATAAAAATACGGAATCTCCTCCTTCTTTGTGATGATAATGCCAACAAATATCAAGTCGGCTCATCCGTCCTTCTTTATATTGATCGTTACAGGCCTCTTGAATCTTCTCTTCCCTATTTTTTTTGTGATTTCTTTTTTTTTATTTTTTTTCTACGTAATGCCTCTTCTTTTACTATATGATAGGAATTCTCTTGTTGAGACCCTATGAATCAATTAAAACCTCAGATTCATATTAGAACCACGATGATTTCACCCCAAGCTAAACTCAAAGGTTCTCTGAGTAAAAACCATTTGATGATCACTTATTCAATGAGTGAATGTAATGACTCAACAAAATCTTTGTCCTTCGGACAAAAGAAGTCTGAAGAAAGAAAAATCGTTTGCTTTATAAAATACCTATCTAATATCTAACATTTATCTAACATTTTTTTTTGAGTCCGGCCACGAGGTCTGAATAGTAGGTATGAATCATAGTTCAAATGTTTCTTTTCTTGATTTATTCTATATATTCCGTGTTCCAGATACTAGAATCAATATCTGACGAGGTGGAATCATCTTGATAGAGATGACAGGCTCATTCTCTGCATGATCAATAGGATCAATTATAACAAGTCACACGCTCATATTCCGGAAATACCGAAACAAATAAATTCCACAGTCGAACTACCAGAATGGTCTATAAATTCGAGTCCTAAGTAAATTGAAATTTGTTATTTTGATCGAAAAACAAGGACTTCATAGTTTTTATGAATCTAACTCATTGAAATTCCATCCAGTAAAACGGAGGAATTATAAATTTCCAAAATAATAGATAGGAATATCGCAAATAGAGCCATTGCGATTCCCATAAGTGGTGTAGTCCCCCAGCCCGGAGCTACTTTACCATATTCCGAATTCAATGGTTTCAATAAACTCCCCACATTAGTTTGTCTTGGCCCAGATCTAGAACTACCCTCAACGGTTTGTGTAGCCATAAATCCTATTTAATCATTGATTGAGATCTGTTGACTTTGTATACCATTCCGTTGTAGTTGTAAATAAACGATCTTCCTGTAGATCCACTGTGATCTAAAAATTATCTAAAAATGGAAACAGCAACCCTAGTCGCCATCTCCATATCTGGTTTACTTGTAAGCTTTACCGGGTACGCCTTATATACCGCTTTTGGGCAACCCTCTCAACAATTAAGAGATCCATTCGAAGAACACGGGGACTAGACTAGTTGAAGTAATGAGCCGACCTTATCTGGTCGGCTCATTACTTCAACTTCAGTTGAGATAAGGAAAAATCATTTCGTTTTTTTAGTGGGAACCTTAGGCGGTTCTCGAAAAAAGATAGCGAAAAAAATTATCCCTAAAGTCGAGACTAAAAGGAATGTATAAACCAATGCTTCCATAGATTCGATCGTGGTTTACAATTATAGCTTCCACACCTATTCATTTGGGATCATTTACCATTTCAATAAAAAAAAGTGGAGGCGAAAGATACCGTAGCAATCTTGTATCAGACTACCTGTCTTCTTGTAGTCGGATCTCCAAGTTTTTGGAATGTTCCAAATTCCACTTGAGCATCCAAATCTGGATCAATACCAGCAAAAACATCTCTGAACAAGGTTCTAGCACCATGCCAAATGTGTCCGAAAAAGAAGAGCAAAGCAAACGTAGCATGCCCAAAAGTGAACCAACCCCTTGGACTGCTACGAAAAACACCATCGGATTTCAAAGTGGCCCGGTCCAATTCAAAAATTTCACCTAATTGAGAACGTCTAGCATATTTTTTCACAGTAGCAGGATCACTATAACTGATTCCATTGAGTTCGCCACCATAGAACTCAACGGTTACACCTACTTGTTCAACACTATACTTTGATTCTGCCCTTCTAAAAGGAACATCGGCCCTCACAATTCCGTCTCCATCTACCAAAACTACCGGGAATGTTTCAAAAAAAGTAGGCATACGGCGTACAAAAAGTTCTCGTCCCTCTTTATCTCTAAAGACGGGGTGCCCTAACCACCCAACGGCTATTCCATCTCCGCTGTCCATTGATCCTGCTCTGAATAACCCCCCCTTTGCGGGATTATTACCAATGTAATCATAAAAGGCTAATTTTTCAGGAATTTTAGACCAAGCTTCCGATAAACTCAGATTTTCGGCTAGTCCGGCGCCAACTCTGCGATATATTTCTTGCTGGAAATATCCCTGATCCCACTGATAACGAGTAGGACCAAATAACTCGATTGGGGTAGTTGCTGAACCATACCACATAGTTCCAGCAACAACGAAAGCTGCAAAAAAAACAGCAGCGATACTACTAGAAAGTACAGTTTCAATATTGCCCATACGTAATCCTTTGTATAGACGTTGAGGCGGACGGACGCTAAGATGGAATAGGCCCGCTAATATGCCCAATGTACCCGCTGCAATATGATGAGAGGCTATTCCTCCCGGAACAAAAGGATCAAACCCCTCTGCGCCCCATGCCGGATTTACAGATTGTACTTCTCCAGTTAGTCCATAAGGATCGGATACCCATATTCCAGGACCATATAAACCTGTTACATGAAATGCGCCAAAGCCAAAGCAAGCTACTCCTGAGAGAAATAAATGAATTCCAAAGATCTTGGGCAAATCCAAAGAAGGTTTTCCTGTACGTTCATCACAGAATATTTCTAGGTCCCAATACACCCAATGCCAGATGGCTGCCAAGAAACACAAGCCAGAAAACACAATATGCGCTCCTGCCACGCCTTCATAACTCCAAATACCCGGATTCGTTATAGTTCCTCCCGAAATACTCCAACCACCCCACGAATTCGTTATTCCTAAACGAGTCATGAAGGGTATAACGAACATACCCTGTCTCCACATTGGATCAAGAACAGGGTCAGAGGGATCAAAAACCGCTAATTCATATAGAGCCATTGACCCTGCCCAACCAGAAACTAGAGCTGTATGCATTATATGGACAGAAAGCAATCGACCGGGATCATTCAATACGACAGTATGAACACGATACCAAGGCAAACCCATTGAAATACCCCTTTAGCAAATAGATACTATGTAACTTTATCGCATTGAAACTTATACTATGTACCTAACCTTTTCAGTAGATTCTGTATGAGAAAGGGTTACTATTCCCTTCCGTTGAAAATAACGGAAGAATTCTGTTCGTAAGAACAAGGAGAAGCAGATCTATTCTATACTCGATAAGTACCAATACGCAATGGGGGGATTGGTCCCTTTTTAGGGGAAGGAATGCATAGATACTTTTTCATTATTCGAATAATCAACGGATCCTTTTTTATTTATTTTGTCTTCCTATATAAACCTATCTATGTATAAAATAGAATAAAAAGAAAAAAAATAATGAAGACAATAAACCCATTCTTATGTTTCCGTATTAAAGTGAAGTATAATACTTAATTTTTTTCTTCGATTTAATGCCCATTGGCGTTCCAAAAGTACCTTTTCGGAGTCCTGGGGAAGAGGATGCTGTTTGGGTTGATATATAGTGCGCCTTGTCAGACGTATTGGGTCATACGGGATTTACCCGTTTTCTCACCCGATCGAGATATCCTCCGTTTCGCCCAAGAAATATTGATTGAATCATCGATAATTCGGAGCGTGAAGTGCAATTTATATTGAGGATATATTATCAATTTAGAAGAATTTATGGTTGACTTGGATTAATAAAATAAAGTATCAAGGCTCTGTTCATAAAATACCAAATCAATAATAGTAATATATGTACGATTACCACTTGTATCATAGACAATTCTTATACTTATTATGGGGGAAGGGTGGTCTGAAACTGCCATGCTAACCAGTATGATGAATACATCAAATGGTTTGGGGGAAGGCATGAAACTCATTGAAAAAAAAATCATCGTAGCAAAAAGAGGTGGTACTGAGATCATTTTCCCTATATGTGCAAATGGAATTCGGACGGATCTTTTCCCGGAGTAGAACATAAGCCTAAAAGAATTGAAAGAACCCATTTAGGAACAAGAAAATGACATCGAGATTTTCATCTCGACGAAACAATACATCAATTAAAGGTTAGTTCAGTAAATTCTTTTTTTTAGGGAAGGAGCAAAAACATGAGTTTTTTTGAAAAATAAGAAGAAAAACCTCTTCATTAGAAAAACGGAAATCTGTTACAAAAAAAAAGATAAGAATAGAATCGACACATTGATTCTTTTTTCGCTATTTTATTTTTGAACCGTATGCATTCAAAGGTGCAGGTACGGTTCCTAAGGGATACACTTTTGTCCTAATCAACCGACTTCATCGACAAAGATTACTTTTTTTAGGACAAGAGGTTGATAGCGAGATCTCGAATCAACTTGTGGGTCTCATGGTATATCTTAGTATAGAGGATGATACTAAGGATTTTTATTTGTTTATAAACTCTCCCGGCGGATGGGTAATACCAGGAATAGCCATCTATGATACTATGCAATTTGTGTCACCCGATGTACATACAATATGCATGGGATTAGCCGCTTCAATGGGATCTTTCATTCTGGTCGGAGGAGAAATTACCAAACGTTTAGCATTCCCTCACGCTTGGCGCCAATGAATATTTATTTGAAAAAAAAAAAAGAAGAAGACTATGCCTTCGCCATATCGAATATGAATAATAAGTAATAATAGCATGGCACTTCGAGTTCGATATGAACAATCCATCATTTTTTTATTAACATGAGATTTTGTATCGAGATAGTAGTATGAAACAAAGGTTATTTCCGATTTTATCTTATGTGTCGGGATTTCAGCGTCACAAACCATTTTTATTCCACACCAGCTTTACTGATATTTATGTTATGAAAGAAAGAGTACGAAAATGGGAAAAGGGGATCATTTTACTTATTTTGATTGTATCAAAAAGAAACTTTGGGATTGTTAAGACAAGATAAATATAGAAAGCAACAGAACCATCATAGTATTTTTTTTTCCTATGATACGAAAGGAAGGGTGGTAAATCGATCATTTACCGATTTGGATCGTAGGGATCCTATTTCTTTCTTCGATAGAATAGAAGGGAGAAAAAAGTAAATTCCATTGCGGAGCCGTATGCAATGAACAAAAGATGCCTGTACGGTTGTTCAATTCTATTTCTTTCTTCTTGTTTTTTTCCTTTACTTTAGCCCAATCGTTCGAGATAGAAGAACCATTCATGCATGATGTTATATCAATATTATCAGGGTTATGATTCACCAACCCGCCAGTTCTTTTTATGAGGCACAAGCAGGGGAAGTTCTCCTGGAAGCGGAAGAACTACTGAAACTTCGCGAAACCCTTACAAGGGTTTATGTACAAAGAACGGGCAAGCCCTTATGGGTTATATCCGAAGACATGGAAAGAGATGTTTTTATGTCAGCAACAGAAGCCCAAGCTCATGGCATTGTTGATCTTGTAGCGGTCGAAAATGAAAATACTGAAAATTCTGTGTAAATGAAATCCATGATTCCATTTCAAATTCAAACCATAATTCGAATTTTCTGTGATTTGATATTGAATAGAAATAATTCATAATTATCAATCATCAGGTTAAGATCGATATAAACCAAACTATTTTATCTATATATACGACATGCCAACTATTAAACAACTTATTAGAAACACAAGACAGCCAATAAGAAATGTCACGAAATCTCCCGCTCTTCAAGGATGTCCTCAGCGTCGAGGAACATGTACTAGGGTGTATGTGCGACTCGTTTAGATCAGGAGTTCGAATAAATAAAACAATTTTTCCAGTACCAATCGCCAGTAACAATAAATAGGATAGATAGAGTGGAAGAAGGTTATTTACTACCTAAAAATGATGATCTATCAACCTATATTGTTTGTGTATGGAATTTATGGTTTCCATTGGTGCAAATCCAATCACCTCCATTTGAGATGAGAAGAAATTCCCCATTGGTAGCAAATAGTTATCCATTAAGCGGAGGAAATAGTACTATAAGAAGAAAAAAATCATGTTCTTATTCTTGAAAGAACGGACTAACAAGGTCAGCTACCTAGCCAACTTTCATAATGAAATGCCGTCACTGTATGGACAGCCTTTTTTGTGAAAAGAGCTACTTATTATTGTATAATTTTTGGGTAGAGCTAAAGAATGTGAACTATACAAGTTCACAATAACATTTGATTAAATGAAAGAAGAGGCTCCGGTGTATAGAGAGGACCTCACCGTTTACAAAGTAACCATAGAAACGATGGAACCCACTATTTGGCTATTTGGATTTTTTTAGTTAGTATCGATATAATTATAATTTCTTATTTCTAAGTAAAATCAAATGAAGTAAAATCAAATGTCTGGAAGAAATAAAAAATCGTGGTTGGGAAGGTCATAGTAGCAAAAGCCATTGGAATTTCTATTTTATATATTGGAAAAATCCGTTGTGTTATTAAGCAACCGCGAAATAAAAGGATGACTGAAAGAAGAAAATTAGTTATTCATTAAAGTTTCATTTGATTCAATGACCAGAGTTAAACGAGGATATATAGCTCGGAGACGTCGAACAAAAATTCGTTTATTTGTATCAACCTTTCTAGGGGCTCATTCAAAACTTACTCGAACCACTACTCAACAGAAAATGAGAGCTTTGGTTTCCTCTCAGCAAGATAGGGGCAGACAAAAAAGGGATTTTCGTCGTTTGTGGATCACTCGGATAAATGCGGTAACTCGTGAGAATACCCTATTCTCACGTTATAGTCGATTAATACACAATATGTACAAGAAAAATTTGCTTCTTAATCGTAAAATACTTGCACAAATAGCTATATCAAATAAGAATTGTCTTTACATGATTTCCAATAAGATTCTCAAATAAAGGAGAATTTAAAGTAATATATAGAAATGATTGAAAAAGAATTCCCCGGAGAATGGACTCCGGGAAGATGGAATAAAAATGAAGTAGTAGGAATGAACGAACATCTTTCAATAAAAAGAAAAGATTTCTTCTTTCCCTATTTGTTGTTTCTTATAACACAACAAGAAAATCTGGATTCTAGACTTTCTTTTTCAAACAAAACATCAATTTGAGCTCGAGTTCCGATTGGAGTTTTGAGTCAATTGAGGAGTATGTCTATTTATTTCTGGTTCTAGGACCAGTAGTTCTAAGGATCGACTCGGCTCTCTCAAATCGTTTCTCATTATTAAGAAAAGGTAACAAAGATAAAATACGAGCTTGTTTTATAGCAATAGTAATTAATCGTTGTTGTTTCAAGGTCAATTTATTCACCCGCCTAGATAATATTTTTCCTTGTTCACTAATAAATCGACTAATTAAACTCATATTTCTATAATCAATTTGATCTCCCGATTCAATTGGGGGATAACGCTTACGCGAAGATCGCTTGGATTTCCGAAAAGGTTGCTTGGATTTATCCATGGGTTTTTCCTTATCTCTAAAATTAGATTTTTTTATTCATTTCAGATATGACCAAAAAATAAGGTTTGATTTGTATATTTTATATTTTTTCTTTTCCTGTCTCTTAGATTGGGAAGATCGAAGACACGCTCCGCTCGATCTATTTCTTTATTTCTCCGTGAATCGTATGCTTGTGACAATAGCGACAAAACTTTTTCAAGTCTAATCGACTAGGTGTATTGTGTCGATTCTTTTGAGTAATATATCTAGAAATGCCCGTCGATTCTTTATTGACACCATTATTGACACCATTTTGGACACAATTGGTACATTCCAAAATAACTATAACTCGGACATCTTTACCCTTGGCCATGAACCTCCTTTACATTTGGAATCGACTTAACTCTTTTATTTTCGATCCGAACCAAAGAATACGAAAATAAAAAAAAAATCAATAGAAGTTACTAACTAGAAATTCTATTTCTAAAGATTTCGTTGTAATTCTAGTTAATATGAATAGAATATTGTAAGTAATACAATTTTTTTCTAATTCTCAATTATTCTTATTCTAATCCCAGCATTTAAGGATCCTCTTTCTATGCTATGATTGATTTCGTGCAGTCTGCCCTAGACTGTACTTTTATGTTCTCCAAAATGGGATCTTAGATCTACAGGATTTTGCTGAGGTTCAATACACTTTCTTTTTCTTTCCTCCTAAATCCTAAAGAACTGAATGAAAAAAAAAGGGACGGAGTTTTAGTTACATCACGTATAATTGTATCCCAAATTTTCTTTATTTTTCGCATATCAATAACTAGAATTAAAAAAAGGAAATGACAAAGCATCTGGGAATAAACGATTAATTTCTATCAATAAACCTGCTAAAGACCCAAACCAGAGAGTAGTTAACACAGGGGCCGTGGAGAGATATGTTTTTATATCTCGCATTGAAAATCCTCCTTTTTTATTGTAATACATATATGGTCAGATGCTATAGTTCAAGATAATTTGTATTTTTTTTTACGTTAGGTTTCAGATGTATATAATTCGTTTATTATACGAAACCAAAAATAAGAAATGACAAGAAAATGGTATATAGATAGAGGAGAAAATCACGATGTGGAAAACAAGACATGGATTTTGTACAATGATACTGTACAAAACAAAAATTTTGAAAAGGGATGTAGCGCAGCTTGGTAGCGCGTTTGTTTTGGGTACAAAATGTCACGGGTTCAAATCCTGTCATCCCTACCTATTACTTCTCTTATGGGCAGTAACGAGGGATTAATTAAGTGAAATCGATTCAAATTGTACAAAATCCTTTTTCATTTTTGCATATCAATGTATGCAAGCAAGATGGATTGGAGGTACAAAAGGAAATCCTTTTCTTTCCAATTGAACCCCCTGTCATAAGAAAGCGCTCTTAGTTCAGTTTGGTAGAACGCGGGTCTCCAAAACCCGATGTCGTAGGTTCAAGTCCTACAGAGCGTGATTCCGTATAAAAAAAAACTTAAGAAAACACAGTTGAATTGCAAATTTGACCTCTCCTCGCAGGAAGTCAATCAAAAAAATCTTATTCAATCAAAGGTCTAACTGATCACCGCGTCTGTATTGTAAATATGCAGTTACAAATAATCCTGCTAAAGTAATAGGAATTAGACCTA